CCTCTCTCTCCGCTATCCCTCATCACTGGATCCCTTGATTAAAATAGTTAATGGAATAAAGAATTCCTAAAAAAAGCAAAGTTAAAAATGTCTTATGTTTATTCTTCACGTCCAGGATTGCGTCCTGGATCATTAGATAAGAATCCGAAAATGAAGAGAGAAACAAAGAATATCACTACTGTATAAACGAAGAGTTTGAGAGTAAGCATTACAAAATCTCCAAGATCATTTTTTTAGGGGAATAGATTACCCATTTTTTTCGTACCGCATATGCTATAATGAAGTGTGTGTTTTTTTTTCAAAAAAATCATGAATTTAGGAGAATATTGAAGATTTCATCGAAAACTTACAGCAGCTTGCCAAACAAAGGCTAAGAGAAAAAAGAATAGAGGTATGATAGGCATAATGTCTATGAGTGGATTGAAAAAAGCATAAGCCTCGGGCAATTTGGCGAAGAAAAAACTACTCGAACTCAAATAAGGGATAGAATTAAGACAGATACAGATTAAACTAAAGATATTAAGCATAACAAAAATTTCGTTCTTGTAGATTAGATAATTTAATTTTGATTGAGTCATTTTTATAATATAAGGTAAAAATGAAAAAGGCAGGCCAAAAAATCCTTCTTTTTCTTTGAACTATCCCAAATCAAAAACCCCTTTCAATTCCCAAACGAGAATACAAAGAATTATACTTTTTTTATACAATATCTTAATAGAATTCAATGTAATGATCAATGAATTTTTTGATTCTATCTCTCAAACCTAGCAACAATATATTACATACTAGAATTGACGAATAACCAACACTAATAAATACTAATATTATATTAGTGTTGAATAGAAATTTAAATGGGGCGTGGCCAAGCGGTAAGGCAACGGGTTTTGGTCCCGTTACTCGGAGGTTCGAATCCTTCCGTCCCAGACCCTTTCTGCTATAAAGGGCAGATTGGATCACATTGTTTCCAACATTAAACAAAAAATTGTTAAAGAGAACAATCTTTCGTTCTGAATTCTAAGAATGATTCTTAAGAATTTTTTTGGTTTCTTACAAACAGAATCAAGTGTCAAATGCAGTTGGAAATAAAGATCTTTATTTTTTAACTTAATTTTTATGATATAAATCTTTGCTTTGGTATTCGAAAAAGTGCAATAAATCTATATATTATTGATAAACTTTCCAACCTTCGTGGGTCATTGGAATAGTTTATTTGATTAAAAACAGATTTTATTCTGGAATTAGGAATTCATTAGAGCCCCTTTCTTTGAGGTTTTTAATTTATTTGTTCAAGAAAAAAAAGGATCCTTCATGATTGATCGTCCCGAACAATCTGTTGAAAATTGAAATAAATCTTAAGCAAACTAAACTCATTTATTCTTTGATTTATTTTTTTTTTTATGTATAGATATAATATAAAATCAAAACTATACGGCCGGCCATATCATAATATATAATAATATATACATATATCAGTTGATCCAATGACTATTCATGATTTCATATTGAATCAATTCCATATCAGTTTGAAATTAAATAAGAGAAATGTTATGGTAAAACTTCGTTTGAAACGATGTGGTAGAAAGCAACGTGCGACTTGAAGGACATGATTGACTGTGGATTCTTACATCCGCCATTTTCTATAAGAATGAAGATGCTCTTGGCTCGACATAGTTTGTTCTTTTTACTAGGAACCTAATTTGTGTTGGGTTCTAATCTAAATAAAAAGTACATGATGAAGCTCGAGCAGAAAGTATTGAGATTCATTTATCGGGGGGAAGAATCTAGGGTTAGTGACAATAAAAATCAATAAGTTGAACCAACTTTGTAAATATATCCTCTATAATATAAATTTTTTATATAAATGGATCAATTATATAAATTGAAAAGGGTTAAAATTCAAACAAGTTTGAAATAAAAAAGAAAATAAGTAATATTTGTCGGAATTCATAAAACTATTTCGATCAAAAGTGTATCACAAGGGAATCAATCTCTCTTATTTTTTTCTATAGAAAGAAATAAGAAAAAAAAAACAAAAGGTATGTTGCTGCCCTTTTGAAAGGAGTAAGGATCATCGAAGTAATGTCTAAACCCAATGATTTCACAAAACAAAGATAAAGGATTCCGGAACAAGGAAACACTATTTTCAATTGTCTCAACAATTGGATCAAAATGCGGAATAAAAATTGATTCGAGACAAACAAAAGAGGTTAGAGACGGCTCAATAAATATCTAAGGATTTCCTCAGAATTACCCAACTTGAGTTATGAGTACGAATGATATCTTTTTAACTTTCGTAAGGAAAGAGGAAGAAAAAACCACTTTAATCATAGTCTAATTCATTATTTATTCAGTATTTTATGGATATATTTGCCGTTATATACATAAATTAGAATCATTTTTTCTCGAGCCGTATGAGGATAAAACCTCCTATACGTTTCTAGGGGGGGCATTGTTTATCTACATCTATCCCGATGAGCCATCTATCGAATCGTTGCAATTGATGTTCGATCCCGAAGAGAAGGAAGAGATCTTCGGAAGGTAGGTTTTTACGATCCGATAAAGAATAAGACCTATTCAAATGTTCCCGCTATTCTATATTTCCTTGAAAATGGCGCTCAACCCACAGTAACTGTTCATGATATTTTAAGGAAGACAGAATTATTTAAAGAAGGAATATTGGGTTAATTGTTAATTTAATTAAATTAAAAAAATTGAATAAAAAAGAGAGGGTACTAGCATCTATCTTTATCTTTGTATAATTATTTTTCCATAATTTGTTTGTTCTTTTTTTTGCTCACTTATTATTTTATTATTTATTTTTTATTGTGGGAATATAATTTACCGACAAAGACAGGGTCAATTTCGGTTATTGTACCTCTTTTGATTGAATCAACTCGATATTTTTCTCTACCCTGCCTTTATTTATTTTTGCATTCAAATTTATTTTTTTTACTTATATTGTGCCAATCCAACACAAGGCCTTAATTTGATTTATTTAGAATTTTTTTCTCAGCATTCTATATCATATTGACAATGGTGTACCGAACAAATATAATTTGATCGTAGATAAATAAAATGGATCTGTTTATTCCATTCCTGCCTCATATTTATTTTTTTTTCCTTCGCTTTAGCCTTAGTCACCTTAGTCATAAGGATGTGTTTACTGAATTTACTGGTATTGGTATACAAGACGTAAAAAAAAAAAAAAAAAAAATGGAATGGATCAAGAGAAAAATAGGTCTAAGTTTTGATTATAGATATTAGATATATCTATTGAGAATTTATTATTTTTTAATCCAATCCTACCTATTTTAGTGGATTGGTGTTTATAATTGATTAAAAAAATCTTTCTTTTAAATTTAATTTGGTGCTAGTTCAATCTTTTTATTTTGGCGGGATGGGATCAATTTTTTTTTTATCATATCTACAATCCGGGTTGCTAACTCAACGGTAGAGTACTCGGCTTTTAAGTGCGACTATGATCTTTTACACATTTGGATGAAGCAACGAATTCGTCCAGACTATTGGTAGAGTCTATATAAGACCACGACTGATCTTAGAAGGTAATGAAGGAAAAAACCGCATGTCGTAATAATTTTTTTATTAAAATTAAAATAGAACTTTTAATTTAATTTATCCTTAACTTAACTCTATATATATATATTATTAATTGTTTTTATTTTTGGAAGGAGACAAAAGAAATTTACAGTTGAGTCTAGTGAATAAATGGATATCGTCTTTTAGCCCTAATTTTGGTAAAACAAAAAGCAACGAGCTTATATTCTTAAAATTGGAATAATTACCCGATCTAATTTGTATGTTAAAAATAGATTAGTGCCAGTGCAGAAAAAGGTTTTTATGCGAGTGAATCATTGATTATTTTTTATTTTTTTTTTATGAAAAAAAATCCTAACTATTCTCTTGGAGACGGATGTGTAGAAGAAACAGTATACTGATAAAGTAAAGAGAATATAATTTTTTCCAAAATCAAAAGAGCGATCGGGTTGCAAAAATAAAGGATTTTTTACCCTCTTGTAATTTTAACAAAGGATAAAACCTATTGTATAGAAAAGGAGAGGAAAAGGATCCTGTTGATTGGATTCTAGGTCTCCGGGGTCTATCTTTAAATTTCTTAACTATATATACTGTAATTATATACCCTGTTCGGACCATATTGCACTATGTATCATTTGATAACCCAAGAAATGCTTCCTGTCTTGTGTCTCTGTTTCAAGTAGAAAAATGTAAATGGAAGAATTACAAGGGTATTTAAAAAAAGATAGATCTCCGCAACAACACTTCCTATATCCGCTTCTCTTGCAGGAGTATATTTACACACTTGCTCATGATGATAGTTTAAATGGTTCGATTTTTTACGAACCTATCGAATTTATTGGTTATGACAATAAATTTAGTTTAGTACTTGTAAAACGTTTAATTATTCGAATGTATCAACAGAATTTTTTGATTTATTTGGTTAATGATTCTAATCAAAATAGATTAGGTGGACACACCAATTATTTTTATTCTCATTTTTTTTATTCTCAAATGGTATCAAAGGGTTTTTCAGTCATTGTGGAAATTCCATTCTCGCTACGATTAGTATCTTCCTCCGAAGAAAAAGAAATACCAAAATCTCAGAATTTAGGATCTATTCATTCAATATTTCCTTTTTTAGAGGACAAATTATCTCATTTAAATAATGTTTCAGATATACTAATACCCCATCCTATCCATTTTGAAATTTTGGTTCAAATCCTTCAATGCTGGATTCAAGATGTTCCCTCTTTACATTTATTGCGATTCTTTCTACATAAATATCAGAATCTGAATAAAACTATTCAGAGTAATAAAACTATTTATGTTTTTTCAAAAGAAAATAAAAGACTATTTTGGTTCTTGTACAATTCTTATGTATCTGAATGTGAATTTTTATTAGTTTTTTTTCATAAACAATCCTGTTATTTACGATCAACATATTCTGGAGCCTTTCTTGAACG